GACCAATCAATAGTTCAAGTCACACACTCCCATAATCCATCCTCTTTTAGGAAAATATACTTGAACTATTCGTATAAAAAAAAAGAAATACTTTATAGTTGAGGAAAAGTATCCAAATAACATGCCTTATTTTTAAATAATCCATATTTGTAGCAATGAAATACTTTTGTTCCTCTCCAATATGATGAATTACAAATATCTATAATCTTTTTTCTCTATAAAGGACCCGAAATACCTTGCTTACGTATCATTAAAAAGTGCATTAACATAAATATGGCAGTAAGAAGAGGCAATACAAAAGTATGTAAACTATAAAAACGAGTCAAAGTGGATTGGCCCACACTAGCACTTCCCCGTAATAATTCTACCAAAGGTGATCCTATTATTGGAATAGCCTCAGGCACGCCTGTTACAATTTTTACTGCCCAATAACCAATTTGGTCCCGAGGTAAGGAATAACCAGTTACGCCAAAAGATGCGGTCAATACAGCCAGAATCACCCCTGTAACCCAAGTTAATTCGCGGGGTTTTTTAAAGCCACCCGTAAGATATACACGAAATACGTGCAAGATCATCATTAGAACCATCATACTTGCTGACCATCGATGAACTGATCGAATTAACCAACCAAAGTTTGCCTCAGTCATTATGTATTGAACAGAGGAAAAAGCCTCTGTAACAGTTGGACGATAGTAAAAGGTCATAGCAAAACCTGTAGCTACTTGTACTAAAAAACAAGTGAGCGTAATTCCCCCCAGACAATAAAATATGTTTACATGAGGAGGAACATATTTACTAGTTATATCATCTGCAATCGCTTGAATCTCGAGACGTTCCTCGAACCAATCATATACTTTATTGAGATAGGTAACCCAAGAGGGATTCCCCCTCTAAGAACCGTATATGAGAATTTCATCTCGTACGGCTCAAGGCGAAACACACAAATACTGGTTTCAACAGATATGGAATAAAGAGTTTTTAACTTCTTGGAGCTTAGCCTCTTGACTTGATTTTACCCAAAGATACGAAGCGAAGTAATAAAAATCCGGAATCTATTCTTTGTGATGATAATGCCAAGAAATAAAATATCAAGTTGGCTCATCCATCTTTCTTTATGTTAATCATGACAGGCCTCTTGAATCTTCTCTTTCCTATTTTTTTTATTGAATAGGAATTCTCTTGTTGAGACCCTATAAATAAATTGAAACCTCAGATTCATACTAGAACCACGATGATTTAAGAAAGACAAAGCTAAACTCAAAGGTTTTATGAGTAAAAACCGTTTGATCATCACTTATTCAATGAATATAATAACTCAACAAAATAGAAAGAAATATTTTGATTTTGGTCAAATGGTCAAAAGAAGTATGAAGGAAAAAATTGTTTTATTTAGAAAAGACCTATTTCCATTTTTTTTTTTATTCCGGTTGCGAGGTCTGAATAATAGGTATGAATCATAGTTTAAAAATTTCTTTTTTGATCTATTCTATATAGTCCGTGCTCCAGAGACTAGAATAAATATCTGACGAGGTAGAATCATCTTGATAAAGATGACAGGTCCATTCTATGCATTCTAAATAGGATCAATTATAACAAGTCACACGCTCATATTCCGTAAATGAAATATCGAAACAAATAAATTTCACGATCGAACTACCAGAATGGTTTTTAAATCCCAAAATAAAAGTCTTAAGTAATCTTAAATTTAAATATTTTAAGCATTAAGAAAATAAGGAAGTCCTAGTTTTTATGAACTAATTTATTGAAATTCCATCCAGTAAAACTGATGAATTATAAATTTCCAAAATAATAGATAGAAATATTGTAAATAGAGCCATAGCCACTCCCATAAGTGGTGTAGTCCCCCACCCTGGAGCTACTTTTCCATATTCCGAATTCAATGGTTTCAATAAACTCCCTACGCCAGTAGGTTTTGGCCCAGATCTAGAACTACTCTCAGCGGTTTTTGTAGCCATAAATCCTCTTTTATCACGGGTTGTAATTTGTTGACTTTGTATAGCATTCCGTTGTAGTTGTAAATAAACGACATTATCGCGATCCATTGTGATCTTGAAATCAAAAAAAAAAAAAAAAAATGGAAACAGCAACCCTAGTCGCCATCTCCATATCCGGTTTACTTGTAAGTTTTACTGGCTACGCCTTATATACCGCTTTTGGGCAACCCTCTAAAAAATTAAGAGATCCCTTTGAAGAACACGGGGACTAGTTAAAGTAATGAGCCTCCCATATGAATCTTGGGGGCTCATTACTTCAATGGGAATAATGAAAAATACTTTCATTTTTTAGTTGGAACTTTAGGTGGTTCTCGAAAAAAGATAGCGAAAAAGATTATCCCTAAAGTCGAAACTAAGAGAAATGTATAAACCAATGCTTCCATAGATTCGATCGTGGTTTACAATTATAGCTTTCACACCTATTCATTTTGGATCTTTTACTAAATAAATTCTAAATTTCAAATTACTAGGACTATGAAATCTTGTATTAGACTACTTGTCTCCTTGTAGTTGGATCTCCAAGTTTTTGGAATGTTCCAAATTCTACTTGAGAATCCAAATCTGGATCAATACCGGCAAAAACATCTCTGAACAAAGTTCTGGCACCGTGCCAAATGTGTCCGAAAAAGAAGAGCAAAGCAAATGTAGCATGCCCAAAAGTGAACCAACCTCTTGGACTGCTACGAAAAACACCATCGGATTTTAAAGTAGCCCGGTCTAATTCAAAAATTTCACCCAATTGGGAACGTCTAGCATATTTTTTCACAGTAGCAGGATCACTATAAATGACTCCATTGAGTTCGCCACCATAGAATTCAACAGTAACCCCTACTTGCTCAACACTATACTTGGATTCTGCCCTTCTAAAAGGAACATCGGCCCTCACAATCCCGTCTACATCTACTAAAACTACCGGAAATGTTTCGAAAAAAGTAGGCATACGACGTACAAAGAGTTCGCGCCCTTCTTTATCTCTAAATATGGGGTGCCCCAACCATCCAACAGCTATTCCATCCCCGTTATCCATTGAACCTGCTCTGAATAATCCCCCTTTCGCCGGATTATTACCAATGTAATCGTAAAAAGCTAATTTTTCGGGAATTTTAGACCAAGCTTCTGATAAGTTCAAATTTTCGGCTAGTCCCGCCCCAACTCTTCGATATATTTCTTGCTGAAAGTACCCCTGATCCCACTGATAACGAGTGGGGCCAAATAATTCAATTGGGGTAGTTGCTGAACCATACCACATAGTCCCAGCAACAATGAAAGCTGCAAAAAAAACAGCAGCAATACTACTGGAAAGAACAGTTTCGATATTACCCATGCGTAATCCTTTGTATAGACGTTGAGGGGGACGGACACTAAGATGAAATAGACCTGCTAATATACCCAATGTACCTGCTGCAATATGATGAGAAGCTATTCCCCCCGGAACAAAAGGATCAAAACCTTCTGCACCCCACGCTGGATTTACAGATTGTACTTTTCCAGTAAGTCCATAAGGATCAGACACCCATATTCCAGGACCATATAAGCCTGTTACATGAAATGCGCCAAAGCCAAAGCAAGCTACTCCTGAGAGAAATAAATGAATTCCAAAGATCTTGGGCAAATCCAAAGAAGGTTTTCCCGTACGTTCATCAGAGAATATTTCTAGGTCCCAATAAACCCAATGCCAGATAGCTGCCAAGAAGCACAAGCCAGAAAACAAAATATGTGCCCCTGCCACACCTTCATAACTCCAAATGCCCGGATTTGTTATAGTTCCTCCTGAAATATTCCAACCCCCCCACGAATTGGTTATTCCTAAACGAGTCATAAAGGGTATAACGAACATGCCTTGTCTCCACATTGGATCAAGAACAGGGTCAGAGGGATCAAAAACCGCTAATTCATATAGAGCCATTGAACCGGCCCAACCAGAAACTAGAGCTGTATGCATTATATGGACAGAAAGCAATCGACCGGGATCATTCAATACAACAGTATGAACACGATACCAAGGCAAACCCATGTAAATACCCCTTTCTGAAAAAGAAATAGACATTATTGAACTTTATTTAACTTTATCACATTGGAAAAGACTAGACCGTGTACTTCACCTGTTCGGTATATTTTGTATAGGAAAGAATTAATATTTATTTGTATTCCTTTCTTTTATTTTGAAGAACAAAGAGAAACAGATCTTATTCTATACCCGATAAGTACCAATACGCAATGGGAGGATTTTGTGGAAAATAATGCATAGATACTTGTTTATCATAAAGAAAAATTAATAATATTAAGTTTATTCAGTTTTAGAATATATATAATATAAGACTAAAGAATAGAAAAATAGAATAAAAGAAAAAGAATAGAGAATTAAAAAGAGAAAATAAAGAGAATGAAGAAGACAATAAAGCCATTGTTACGTTTCCATATTAAAGTAAAGTATAGTACTTAATTTTTTTCTTTATTTTAATGCCAATTGGTGTTCCAAAAGTACCTTTTCGTAATCCTGGAGAAGAAGATGCAGTTTGGATTGACGTATAGTGCGACTTGTCAGACATATGGGTCATATGGGTATTTACCCGTTATCTCTCCCCATCGAGTATTATATGTTTCGCCCAATCCAATAGATTAAGATTCAAAAATTGTATTAATTGAACTTGAACCATCAAGAATTCGGAGCGTGAGGCACAATGATTCCTATTGGCAATCAATATTATCAATTATAAGAATTGATGGTTTACTTGAACTGATAAAATAAAGTATCCAGGCTCCGTTCAAAGAATACCAAATTTGGAATGGTAAGAGTAAAGTAATAGAATGGAAGTGTAAATGTAGTAATAGAAATATTTTCACTAGAAAAAAGAAAAAAATCTAATTTTAATAATGAAATTATAGAATTAGATAATAAAATAAGAAAATATAAATCTAATTACTAATTAAAAAATTAGTGAATTCATTAGTAATTAGATAGAATATAATAGAACTTAGAACTTGCTAAAATAGAATTGATTCTTTATTCTATAAAATATATTCTAAATTATTACACGATTATCACTTGTATCATAAGCTTTTCATAGTTTAGGGAAAGGTATTAAATGAATGAAAAAAGAATAAGTGGTACTGAAACCATTTGCCCTATATGCACAAATGGAATTTGGGCAAATCTTTCCCCGGAGTAGAACAAGAACCTAAAATAATTGAAAGGACCCATTCAGGAACAAGAAAATTACATCGTTATTTGAATTTCGATGAAACAATACATCAATGAAAAATTAGTGAAATGAGTTCATCAAATTCTTTTTTCTTTTTTACATTATAGAATATAAGGAAGAGGAGGGAGGCCAAAACTCCTGTAAAAAAGAAAAAAAGAAATAGGACTGGAATAAACACATTGATTTTTTTCGCAATTTTTTCGAACCGTATGCACCCTAAGGTGCACGTACGGTTCCTCAGGGATCCAATTTTGCCCTAATCAACCGACTTCATCGAGAAAGATTACTTTTTTTAGGCCAACCGGTTGGTAGCGAGATCTCAAATCAACTTGTTGGTCTCATGGTATATCTCAGCATAGAAGATGATACTAAGGATCTTTATTTGTTTATAAACTCTCCGGGCGGATGGGTAATACCAGGAATATCCATTTATGATACGATGCAATTTGTATCACCAGATGTACATACAATATGCATGGGGTTAGCCGCTTCAATGGCATCTTTCATTCTGGTCGGAGGAGAAATTACTAAACGTCTAGCATTCCCTCACGCTTGGCGCCAATGAGTTTTTATTTAAAATGAGAAAAAAAGAAGACTATGCCTTCGCTGTATCGAATATGAATCAAATAAAGAAAAGAATAAGTAATAATAGCATGGCACTTCGAGTTCGATATGAACAAACCATTATTGTTTTTTTTTCTAACATGAGATTTTATATCGAGATAGTAGTATGAAAAAAGGGTTAGTTCCCCTTTGATCTTTTGATCTTATGTGTCAAGAGTCAATTTCAGCGTCACAAACACTTTTTCTTCCACACCAGAAGCCTCTTTCTTTTCTTTATGTTCTGAGAGAAAGAGTAAAAAGAATTTTCTACTTTATGGATCGTATCAAAAAGAAACTTTGGGATTGCTAAACCACAGACGAGATAAATAGATAAAGCAACAGAACCATCATAGTATTTTTTTCCTACTACAAAAGGAAGGGTGGTAAATGGATCATTTTACAATTTGGATCAGATAGGTTCTCTTTCTGATTTTTGATAGAACAAATTCCATTGCAGAGCCGTATGCAATGTATAAAAGATGCCCGTACGGTTTTTTTATTCTATTTTTTTCCCTTACTTTAACCCAATCGTGCAAAATAGAAAAACCGTTCATGATTAATATCATCAGGGTTATGATTCATCAACCTGCTAGTTCTTTTTATGAGGCACAGGCAGGGGAATTTATCCTGGAAGCAGAAGAACTATTAAAGCTTCGCGAAATCATCACAAAAGTTTATGTACAAAGAACGGGTAAACCTTTATGGGTTATATCCGAAGATATGGAAAGGGATGTTTTTATGTCAGCAACAGAAGCCCAAGCTCATGGCCTTGTTGATCTTATAGCAGTAGAAAATGAAAATACCGGGAATTTCATATAAATATAGAATTCCCTTTCAAAATTTGAATTTTCCAGTATTTTCTATTGAATAAAAAAAAATCATTCATAATCATCAGGTTAAGATCGATCTAAACCAACTTGCTCTATTCTATCTAGAATGAGATTCTATAGACACCATATGCCAACCATTCAACAACTTATTAGAAACGCAAGACAGCCAATAAGAAATGTCACGAAATCTCCCGCTCTTCGAGGATGTCCTCAGCGTCGAGGAACATGTACTAGGGTGTATGTGCGACTCGTTCAATTAAAATAATCAATTAAGATAATGTGAGTTTTCATAAATTCTTTACGACCACTACCAAAGAATAGGATAGATAGAGTGGAAGACGGACATTTAATTGATTCTTTTCTACTTTTCTAATATCTTAAAATGAAAATCTATCATCTATATATTTTTTTTATTATTTTATGGAATTTATGGTTTCTATTGGTGCAAATCCAATCACTCCTTTTAATATTTTTAGATGAGAAAAAATTCTCCATTGGTAGCAAAGAGTTATACATTAAGCGGAGGAAATAGTTTTCTAAGAAGCAAAAGATGCTACTATTCTTGAAAAAACGGACTAATAGGGTAAGCTACCTAGCCAACTTTAAGAATTCAATGCCGTCACTTTATGTATAGCTTTTTTGTGAAAAGGACTATTTATTACTTTTTAATTAGAATTCTTTTTTCAATTCTAATTAAAAAATAGATGGGTAGAGCCAAAAAGTGTGAACTATACAAGTTCACAATAAAATTTGATGAAATGAAAGAAGAGGCTCCGGTGTATAGAGAGGACCTCACCGTTTTATAAGTTGTCATAGAAACGAGGGAACCCACTATTCTTTTCTTTTTATTTAGTAGTATTTTATTTTCAGACAAAACGCCTGGAAAAAAGAAGAATTGTGGTTGGGAAGGTAATAGTAGCAAAAGCCATTGGAATTTATATTTTATATATTGGAAGAATCCGTTTTGTTATTTAGTGACCAGAGGAAAAGGATGACTGAAAGAAAAGAAATCAATTAGTTATTCAAGAAAGTTTCATTTGATTCAATGACCAGAGTTAAACGAGGATATACAGCTCGGAGACGTCGAAAAAAAATTCGTTTATTTGCATCAACCTTTATAGGGGCTCATTCAAGACTTACTCGAACGACTACTCAACAAAGAATGAGAGCTTTGATTTCCTCTCATCGAGATAGGAGCAGGAAAAAGAGAGATTTTCGTCGTTTGTGGATCACTCGTATAAATGCAGTAACTCGTGAGGATAGGATATTCTATAGTTATAATAAATTCATAAAAAATATGTACAACAGAAAATTGCTTCTGAATCGTAAAATACTCGCACAAATAGCCTTATCAAATAAGAATTGTTTTGATATGATTTCTAATCATATAATAAAGAAAAAATAAAATACAAATAAAATAAAGGAAGAAAAGAATCTTGATAGAATCTACTATAAAAGAAACAAGAATGATTGAAACAGAATTTCCCGGAGAATGAACTCCGGGAAGATAGAAGAAAAATAAATAAAGATTTGAGTAGTATAAAAAAACAAACATATTTCAATAAAAAAGATTTATTCCCCATTTTTCCTTTTTTATAACATTTTAGAACATAAGAAAAGAATCAAATCTGGATTCTAGGGTTTTTTGAACAAAACATTAATCTGAACTTAAGTTCTGATTGTAGTTTTGATAAATATATCTATTTCTTTTTGGTTCTAGGACTAATAGTTCTAGGGATCGACTCAGCTCTTTCCAATTTTTTTTCATTATTACGAAAAGGTAACAAAGATAAAATACGAGCTTGTTTTATAGCAATAGTAATGAATCGTTGTTGTTTCAAGGTTAACCTATTCACCCGTCTAGATAAGATCTTTCCTTGTTCACTAATAAATCGACTAATTAGACTCATGTTTCTATAATCGATTCGATCCCCCGATCCAATTGGGGGTAAACGCCTACGAAAAGATCGCTTGGATTTACGAAAAATTTGTTTGGATTTATCCATGATTTGCTTATCCCTTGTTTGTTTATTCCTTATGTCTTATGTATAGAATAATATAGAAAATAAAATTCTCTGTTTTTCTTATTTATTTAAGATCCGACCAAAAGAGTATTTTTTTTATTATATATGTTAAGTTCCGCTCTTTGGAAAAATTACACACGCATTCTGTTTTTTCTATTTTTTGATTTCCCCGTGAATTGTAGACTTTTTACAATAGCGGCAAAATTTTCTCAATTCTAATCGATTGGGTGTATTGTGTCGATTCTTTTGAGTAATATATCTAGAAATGCCCGGTGATTTTTTATTGACACCCTTTCGAACACAACAGGTACATTCTAAAATCACTAGAATTCTGATATTTTTACCCTTGGCCATGAACCTCCTTTCCTTTTTGGATCAATTTCACCTTAAAACTCTACTCTTTTTCTTTTCAATCCAAATTTCATTTATAGTTAGTAACTTTTATTAATTTATTAATATAGAATATAGATTTTTTTCTTATGAAAATTTGAATAACTTCGAAGGACTAGAATCTAAATTCTAATTCTTAGGAATTACTATAATTAAAAAGAAAGAGGGTAATGTTTATTCAGAGAAGAGTATTAAAAATCTAGTAATAATTAAGTAATACAATTTTGTCTAATTAGGAATTATTCCTATCCTAATTTTAGTATTTTCTTCTTTTTATGTTATAATTTCGTCGAATCATCCCTAGACTGGATCCAAATTTTATTTCTTTTCCAAAAAATTCTATCGTCGATTCACTAAGATTCGATATACTTTTTCTTTTTATTTCTTTTTTACTATTCTAAAGAAAAAAAAGAACATAATCGGAGCCATGTTACGTATAAATTCTCTCAAATCTTCTTTATTTCTTCACATATCAATAAAAGAATGAAATCAGAATTAAAAAAAGGGGAATGATAAAGCATCTGGAAAGAAACGATTAATTTCTATCAATATACCTGCTAAAGATCCAAACCATAGAGTGGTTAGCACGGGTGCCGTGGATAGATATGTTTTTATATCTCGCATTTTCAATCCTCCTTATTATTTTATTTTCTCTTTTTTTCTTTAATTTTCTTCTTTCTATGTTTTTTTGTATTGTAGATTCTAATACATATATAGTCTAGTTCAATATTTTTGATTCTAAGCATAGATAACCCGATCTTGTAGTTCAAGATCATTTGTTTTTGCGCAAATCTTAATTAGACTTAGAAATCACTGACTAAAATACATATATAAAATGACCCAGCAGATTAAGATTTGCGAACAAAAACAAATGATAAGAACATTCTTTATGTCTTTATATAGGTAGAGGAAAAAAGACGGATGTGGAAAAGTAG